GTCAAAGTCGATTGTCCTACACTAGCACTTCCGCGCAATAACTCTACTAAAGGGGATCCTATTATAGGAATAGCTTCCGGCACGCCTGTTACAATTTTGACTGCCCAATAACCAATTTGGTCCCAAGGTAAAGAATAACCAGTTACGCCAAAGGATGCTGTCAATACAGCAAGAACCACACCTGTAATCCAAGTTAATTCACGAGGTTTTTTAAAGCCACCTGTGAGATACACACGAAATACATGTAGGATCATCATTAGTACCATCATACTTGCTGACCATCGATGAACAGACCGGATTAACCAACCAAAGTTAGCTTCAGTCATTATATATTGAACAGAAGCAAAAGCTTCAGTAACGGTCGGGCGATAGTAAAAAGTCATAGCAAACCCTGTAGCTACTTGGACTAAAAAACAAGTAAGTGTAATTCCTCCTAAACAATAAAATATATTGACATGAGGAGGAACGTATTTACTAGTTATATCGTCCGCAATCGCCTGAATCTCGAGACGTTCTTCGAACCAATCATAGACTTTATTGAGATAGGTAACCCAAAAAAACTCCCCCTCCGAGAACCGTATATGAAAATTTCATCTCGTACAGCTCAAACAGAAAACCCCAAATACTGGTTGAAACGGATATGTGTAATAGAAACTTCTTAATCCTATGATTCAATAATTTTCTTGGAAGAGAAGAAAACGAAAAAAGAAAAATCCGAAAACTCTTCTTTGTGGTTATAATGCTAAAATGTCAAGTCGGCTCATTCATTTCTTGATGTTGATCCTTACGGGCCTCTTGAATCTTCTATTTACCCATTTTTTTCTTTGATTGAGTATTTTTTTGTTTATGTAATGCAGCCTTACCGGCGTTTTCCTTATTTTTATTATTGATTGATAGGGATTTTCTTGTTAAGATTCTAGAAATCGATCGGAAACCTCAGATTCATACTAGAACCACGATGATTCAAAAAAACCTTTAAAGTTAGTACAAAGATTCCCCGAGCAAGAATCGTCGTATCATCACTTATGGAATGAATAAATATAATGACGAAAAATCCAAAGAGAGAGTTGTCTTTTTATTTTTATCAAAATAAGATAAGTATAGACAAAGAGTTTAAAAAATCTTTTCATTTAGACTTTCGGATTTTTGGAAATTTTTTGTAGTTTGGCCGCGGGATCTGAATATTAAGTATGAATCATAGTTCTAATACTTCGTAATCCATTTCATATATTCCGTGCTCCAGATACTAGAATAAATATCTGACAAGATAAAAAACCATCTTTATCAAGATGACAGACTCATTTTCTGCACTATTAATAGGATCCATTATAACAAGTCGCACACTCATATTCCAGAAATACCAAAAAAGAAAGAGATTCCACGATCAAACTACCAAAATAGAATAGAAAAATAGAATAGGATTAGGCTAAAAAAACCGAGACCCAAATGTTTCACTTTGTATTAAGTACTTTGTATTAAGTATTAAAATGAAATATTCAAAAGATGGGACTTAGCGATTCTTGTAAATCTAATTCATTGAAATCCCATCCAGTAAAACGGAAGAATTATAAATCTCTAAAATAATAGATAGGAATATCGCAAATAGAGCCATTGCGACGCCCATCAAAGGAGTAGTTCCCCATCCAGGAGCTACTTTACCATATTCTGAATTCAACGGTTTCAATAAATCCCCTACAATTGTTCGTCTTGGACCAGATCTAGAACTACCCTCTACACTTTGTGTAGCCATAAATCCTATTTTGTATTAATTAAGATTTGTTGACTTTGTATACCATTCCGTTGTAAATAAATGATCTTCTCATAGATCCATTGTGGTCTTAAAATTAAGAAAATTCTATAATAATTAATAATGGAAACAGCAACACTAGTCGCCATCTCTATATCTGGTTTACTTGTAAGTTTTACCGGGTATGCCTTATATACTGCTTTTGGGCAACCCTCCCAACAACTAAGAGATCCATTCGAGGAACACGGGGACTAGTTGAAGTAGAGAGCCCCTCAATATTGGGGGCTCCTGACTTCAATTCTTTACTTCAATTAAGATAATAAAAAATCATTTTATCTTTTTAGTTGGAACTTTAGGGGGTTCTCGAAAAAAGATAGCGAAAAAAATTATTCCTAGAGTCGAGACTAAAAGGAATGTATAAACCAATGCTTCCATAGATTCGATCGTGGTTTACAATTATAGCTTCCATACCTGTTTAGTTGGGATTGTCCCCCGGATAAAAAAAGAGCAAAAGTCGGAGAAAAGCGGCAAGTCAAATCAAGGTGTCCCCGATACCCTATGTCAAATTGTCAAATTCCAAAAATGGAAACGAAAAGTACGAGATCAATGCTATATCAAACTGCTTGTCTTCTTGTAGTTGGATCCCCAAGTTTTTGGAATGCTCCAAATTCCACTTGAGCGTCTAAATCTGGATCAATACCAGCAAAAACATCTCTGAACAAGGTTCGAGCGCCATGCCAAATATGTCCGAAG